TTGACAGTAATCTCAAAATTTTATATTTATAGACCCGATTACTTCATTTATTTATTATTTATTCACTTAATCTTTTTCTATCTATTTTATATATATCAATAAAATTTATATCAATAAAATATAAATAGATTTTTGTCGTTATAAAAGACACTCTTTTATAGTAACAATAATAAATTTAGTATGATATAAATAGAACAAAAGAGGAAATAGCAAAGAAACAAAAAGGTTATACAAGGCTATATACAAATCATCCACATTTTTTTTATTTCATTAATTGAATTTTATTTGTTGATTAGGGCGAAGTTCCGTAAAAACACCCGCCCTTTTTGAAATATCATGAACAGTTCCTGTAGGTTGAGCACCTTTTTCAAGGAAATATAGAATAGCAGGAACATTTAAATAGATTTGATTCTTTATCGGGTCATAAAAACCCACTTTACGAAGATCTCTTCCCTCTCGTCGGGATCGAACATCAATTGCAACGATTCGATAAATGGCTCATTGGGATAGATGAACAATACTCCCCCCCCCCTAGAAACGTATAAGAAGTTTTCTCCTCGTACGGCTCGAGAAAATTCTAAATTATGTCTATGTATAGAATCATAATATCAAATAGATCCATAAAATCATCAAATTCATTATATTATTGATTTTAGTTTAAATACTTTTTCTTAGTCTTCCCCCCCCCCCCCCCAAAAAAAAATTATTTGTATCCTCATAACTCAAGTTGAATAACTCTCAAATAACTCAAAAGAAACCTTTTAGGTATTAAATTTATTGAGTGGTCTCTAACCCTTTTTGTTTGTCTCCTTTAGAATCTATTTTGATTCTTAAATATGATCTGGTTGTTGAGACAATTGAAAACGGTATTTCCTTGTTCCAGGATCTTTATCTTTGCCTTGAATCATTGGGTTTAGACATTACTTCGGTGATCTTTAAATCGTTTCAAAACGGCAGCAACATACCATTTTTTGTGATTTCTTTCTATCAAAGAATCGTATGAATGGTTGATTCCTACGTAATACACTTTACTTTTGATTTGATCAAAAGAGTTTTACCAATTCCAACAAAATTAACTTTTTAATTTTTTCGAATTGGATCCTTTAGATTTATATATCTAAAATATACTTACGAAGTTGTTCCAATTTATTGATCGATACTAACCTTAGATTCTTGCCCTTGAGAAATTAATCAATACGTTCTACTCGAGCTCCATCGTGTACTATTTACATGGCAACACTCTCAAAAATGAGGGTTCCAGTGGAACAGAACAAATGATGTCGAGCCAAGAGCACTTTCGTTACTATATAATATAAAAAAGTGGTGGATGTAAGAATCCACAGCTGATCATGTCCTTCAAGTCGCACGTTGCTTTCTTCCACATCGTTTTAAACGAAGTTTTACCATAACATTCCTTCAGTTTGGAACCAGTATGTAATTGATTCAATTATGGAATCGTGAATAATCATCGGTTCGGTCGGTACATAATAATCTATACTTTTTTCTTCTATATGAAGAATGGATAATGTATGACGAAGTCTCAACAAGAATTCAATCAATTTAACCCCATTGTTTATAATTTTTTTTTTAATTCTAACTAACATGAATAAATAAACACGAATAAACAAGTTATTTTGAATCTCTATCGTCAAGTAACGTGATAGGATAAATTCAACAATTTCACACTTCTTAGAGTACCAAGAACTCATAAGAAATCATTAAAAAGATTTAATTGATTGAATAGTTTCCTACCCTATATCATTATTTGCATAAGGTTTTACAGTAAGTACCATTCGCTTTTTATCATCATTAAGAGAAAGATAAATCCATATTGGATTAAACCATCAATGATTAATAAAAAAAAAGACTGATGTAAGGAAAGATTGAAGATTTAGGTTGTTATTTTTTCATATTTCATATTGTAAAATCAGTAATATTTAACAAATCCAAATTTCGTTTCATATGCGTGTTATTTGAACTCGATTAAATTTGTGAAAAAGATATGATTAATAATAAAAAAAAAAAAGAAATTAAGAATCACATTCTATAACAATATTATACTCTTAAACGGAAGACTGGTCGAAAAGACAATCTTTATTTTGATATATTTTATTATGATATAGATTATGATATATATTTTATTTTTTATTTATAGATTAATAAAATTATAGATTAATAAAATTATCGTGGGTCAGGTATGTTCTGGGACGGAAGGATTCGAACCTCCGAATAGCGGGACCAAAACCCGTTGCCTTACCACTTGGCCACGCCCCATTTCTAGTCGACACTAATAAACACTAATATTGGTACTGGTTGTTCGTCAACTCAAGTCTAAATATCTATTATCTATAAAATAGATTACTAGAATTTTTATACATGTAGACGTAGAATTAAACAGAATTTATTGATCATTACATATAATTCAATTAAGATATTGTATGAAAGTATGGTTTATTCTATTCTCTTTTGATTTGAGAATTGAAGGATTTTTGATTGGGTGAGTTCAAATCAAAGAAAGTTTTTTGGTCTATCTTATTTTCTTTTTATTCATTTTTCTTTTCTATGAATAATAACATATTTATAATAATAAAATAATAAAAAACTCAATTTATTAATAACTCAATCAAAATAAATAAAATACAATTATCCTCAAGAACAAAATGTTTGTTATGCTTAATATATTTAGTTTGATCTGTATCTGTCTTAATTATGCTCTTTATTCAAGTAGTTTTTTCGTCGCCAAATTGCCCGAGGCCTACGCTTTTTTAAATCCAATCGTAGATGTTATGCCAGTAATACCCCTGTTTTTTTTTCTCTTAGCCTTTGTTTGGCAAGCTGCTGTAAGTTTTCGATGATATCTTTAATTTAATAATGTCTAGACAAATTCATGATTTATTGAAAACAAAAAAAATTCAAAGAAAAGAATTGATAAGATCAGATAAGTCTTACACCCTCAATTCAAATATTGAAATTCTTGTACAACCGCGAAAAATCTGGATCACCCCACTTTATTTCTTGGTGTCAAAATAAAAAATCAAAATAGTAGGGTATGCGGTATAAAAACGGAGAATCTATTCTCTTTTTTACTAAAAAAAATCTTGGAGATGATGTAATGCTTACTCTCAAACTATTTGTTTACACGGTAGTGATATTCTTTGTTTCTCTCTTTATTTTCGGATTCCTGTCTAATGATCCAGGACGTAATCCTGGACGTGAAGAATAAAAGATAAGGTTTTTGTTTTCCTTGCTTGATTTTTAAATGTTCTTAGTAGGATTTTATCTATTACACATTTTTAACTATTAAAAATAAAAAGAGCTCGCGAAAAATTCGAAAGAAAATACCAAGTCATCAACAAAAACGGAAAGAGAGGGATTCGAACCCTCGGTACGAAAAACTCGTACAACGGATTAGCAATCCGACGCTTTAGTCCACTCAGCCATCTCTCCTCCCAATTGAAAAAGGATAATACTATGTTACATTATAAAAAATAAGGATTGAAAGAGCCCTTCATAATATTTTTTATTCATCCGAGAGTGCTTTTTAGTTCCACGGCCCGGCTAAGTACTGACCAGGCCGGGCCCGCCATTTATTGTTCCAACGAATCATAAATAATTTTTTTTATTTGAAAACTAAAATACTTGCTTGTTATTACGATTGGAAAAATAAAAACTCTTTAGATTTCTATGATATAGAATCAAATGATATCGAATCAAAGTGTCGTTTCTTATCTTAATTTTTTATATTTATTCTTTATTTTCTTTATTCCTTTTATTTTAGTAAAGTAAATAAATAACAAAAAGGGAACTGTGGATTCTTGCACAATCCATTTTCATGTATGTTATGGCTTAAGTAGTTTTGTCGAGACGTCTAGGTCAAAAACCTCCGGCAAAAAAACACTTGTTATTTAGTTTTAGTTATTGAATTCTCTTTTCCGAATCTCATTGGGTTCTCTGATACAACACGTAAACGCTCTAATTTTCATGATTATTTTATGATCCTATCCTTTCTTTTTACTCTTTTAACTTTTTATTACGACCCATTTTCTTGTTCGACAAAAGGTTCATTTATATACAATAATCGAATTGTAGCGGGTATAGTTTAGTGGTAAAAGTGTGATTCGTTCTATAATCCTTTATATAGTTAAGGGGTCTTTCGGTTTGATTAATATTTCATTCCGACCAAAAACTTTATTTCTTAAAAAGATTTAATCCTTTACCTCTCAATGAAAAATTCGAGGAAGAATATACATTCTCGTGATTTGTATCCAAGAATCAATTAAAAATTGAAAAATTGGATTATGAGATTACGAAACATAATTTTTTTTTTAATTAGATCAATACTTCTAATTGAATAAGTATGAGTAAAGGATCCATGGATAAAGATAGAAAGTGGCTTTCTAATCGTAACTAAATCTTTAATTTGGAATTTGTATTACGGAAATTGAAGCAAAATGGCTATTAAACAATGACTTTGGTTTACTAGAGACATCGACAAATTGTTTTAGCTCGGTAGAAACAAAATGCTTTTCCTAAGGATTCTCTCACATAGAAATAGAGAACGAAGTAACTAGAAAGGTTGTTATAATATAATCCCCCTCTTTTCTATAGGGATCGTCTAGAAAGCGGGTTGTTCTGAATACATTCAGACAGAAAAGCTGACATAGATGTTATGGGTGGAATTTTTTTTTTCGTTCATGTCTTAATATAGGAATTTATACATCTTCCATAAAGGAGCCGAATGAAACCAAAGTTTCACGTTCAGTTTTGAATTAGAGACGTTAAAAATGATGAATCAACGTCGACTATAACCCCTAGCCTTCCAAGCTAACGATGCGGGTTCGATTCCCGCTACCCGCTTTTACTTTATTTTTTTATTAAATTAATAAGAAATAAGAAAAAAATAGAATTAAATATTTTGAGATTTTTATTATTTTATAAAAAATTTTATGAATATAATTAATGTAATGCATCATTGACTTGAATACGGAATTCCCGGAATT